TTTCCTTTCCATTGGACTAAGGCCGGAAAGGAAGAAAGCAAGCAGATCTGCTAATTCCTGAAATCAGTCCTTCCCCCGGGGTATTGTCTCAACGAATAAGTGATTGTAGGAGTGAAGTCTTGCTAGAATTCTAAGAAGCAAGCAGCAAGGTCAAGGCAATCAAATAAGTACGTATTTTTCATGTTTCAGGGAGGGCTTCTAGGATTAAACAAAAGGATTCGCAAATAAAAGCGCTAACGCCACGACCAGTCCGTAAATTGTTAAAGCTTCCATAAAAGCCAGACTAAGTAATAAAGTACCGCGTATTTTACCTTCTGCTTCTGGTTGTCTTGCGATACCTTCTACGGCTTGACCCGCAGCAGTACCTTGACCAACTCCGGGTCCAATAGAAGCAAGTCCTACGGCCAATCCAGCAGCAATAACGGAAGCGGCAGAAATTAGGGGATTCATGGTAAGCTCCTCATACCAAAATTAAGAAATGGTTAATGATACACAATGAATTATTGCTTATTATTCCATCACTAATATCCATATGGTTCTAGTTTTTCTATTTCTTTGTTTCGAACCATTCTTTCCATTTTTCGCTCTTTCTCCTCTATATACTTTACTTCATCTGTTTATTCATTCAATCCACAGTCACAGACGAAATGGAAGGACTTAGATCGGAATCTATCTAAAACGTGAACCATCGGCATCTTATATTGAATCGGATTCTAGAATCATTCTGCTAAACATACGCAGGGGTTGGCATATATATATATGCCATATACCTAGCTCGACCTACCTAACCCACTTTTTTATTAATCTTATTCGTAAACTCGTCCTTTTGTGTATCATTATCCCACATGGATACAAAGGAACAGATTCATCAGCCCGAACCATCACATATCCAAATTGGATTGATCCAATTGCAATTAATTAGAATTTTCGGGGAATCGTTGAATTGAATGGAATCAAATGAAACGGGAATGATTCTTTCTATAGAACATAGTTTTTTGTTTAGTTACACATCGCAAACAGATAACAATTCTTATCCAATTTATGAGTCGTAATATCGTAATTGACTGAACTAATCCAAATAAAATATCGAACAGAGGGGTATGGCATGAATAGGACAAGCAAGAATCTTAGGAAAAATACCCCTTTTTTAGATATCTTTCCTTTTTTTGTTACAATTCCGTAATATCGTATCTATTTCTTATCCCTACTCTATATCGTATATACCGTATATTATCGTATATATCATGTTATCCAAGTGAATATCTTTGGCCACCCATTTATTTTTGATAAGCTTTATTTTGAGTAAGACTATTTGATTTGGAAAGCTAGTCAATGATGGCCTTCCATGGATTCACCTATATAAGCCGCGGCTAAAGTTGCAAAAATCAGAGCTTGAATACTGCTTGTGAATAATCCAAGGAACATGACAGGTATAGGAACTACTGAAGGCACTAAAGAAACAAGAACAACAACGACCAATTCATCAGCCAATATATTCCCGAAAAGTCGAAAACTAAGTGATAAAGGTTTTGTGAAATCTTCTAAGATATTAATTGGTAAAAGTATTGGAGTTGGTTGAATGTATTTACCGAAATAGCCCAATCCCTTTTTTGTAAGACCTGCATAGAAATACGCCACTGACGTGGGTAAAGCTAAAGCAACAGTAGTATTTATATCATTCGTAGGTGCAGCTAACTCCCCGTGAGGTAACTGTATAATTTTCCAAGGTAAAAGAGCACCCGACCAGTTAGAAACAAAAATAAATAGGAACATAGTTCCAATAAAGGGAACCCAAGGACCATATTCTTCTCCAATTTGAGTTTTGCTCAAATCTCGAATGAATTCAAGGACATATTCGAAGAAATTCTGACCGTCGGTTGGAATAGTTTGTGGATTCCGAACAGCTATAGCGGCTGAACCTAATAAGATAGCAATTACGACCCAAGAAGTGATAAGTACTTGGGCATGGACTTGGAAACCTCCTATTTGCCAATAGAAATGTTGGCCTACTTCCACACCGGATATCTCGTATAACCCTTTTAGTGTGTTGATGGAACATGGTAGAACGTTCATATTGACCTCTGCAGAAATGGAACTAAAAATGGAATTATTTTGATTCAACCATCTCTTTCTCGACTCTCCTACTTGAATCTTATATTTAAGCGTAAATATTGATCTCTTTTTTGAGATTCAGCAATAGTAACCGATTCAATAAATTTATGAAGTTCCCGAAATATGAAATAATTGACTTATTTGATTTTTGATTATTAATCAATGATTTCTTATATAGCTAGAACGGCCCTCACAAATTGCCGATACTAATTTGTTAAGAATTAATCTGATTGAAGCTATAGCGTCATCATTGGCTGGAATCGGAATATCCGCGAGATCCGGGTCACAATTTGTATCGATTAAACAAATCGTTGGAATACCCAAAGTGGCACATTCTCTAATAGCTGTATATTCTTCTTGCTGATCGATGATGATTACAATATCGGGTAACCCCGTCATATATTTGATCCCGCCCAGATATGTTTGCAAGTGAGATAATTTTCTCTTTAACATTGCTGCATCTCTTTTCGGGAGACGGTTGAGTCTCCCTGTCTTTTGTTCTGCTCTCAAATCCCTGAACTTATGAAGTCTCGTTTCTGTAGTGAACCAATTAGTTAACATACCACCAAGCCATTTTTTATTGACATAATGGCACCGAGCCCTTATTGCAGCTGATGCTACTGAATCCGCTGCTTTATCTTTCGTACCAACTATTAAGAAGTGTTTTCCTCTACTTGCTGCATCAAAAACTAAATCACAGGCTTCGGATAAAGAACGAGCAGTTCTAGTAAGATTTGTAATATGAATACCTTTACGCTTTGCAGAGATGTAAGGTGCCATTCTAGGATTCCATTTCCTAGTACCATGACCAAAATGAACTCCTGCTTCCAGCATCTCTTCCAAATTGATGTTCCAATATCTTCTTGTCATTTCTCCCCACACTTCCTCTTAAAAAAAAAAAAAAGAGACGAGGTACCTGAAATAAATAATTGTTCCGACGGAACCTTCTACCGGGGATTGCCCGTTGATACATGGTCCAAGCCATTAACTCCTGTCTATTCTTTAATTATCTTTATTACAAAAATGACCAAATCAAATGACCGGACCAGATGGTTAAAAGAATGAATCTGCTCTTATGAATCATTCAATCCCATAAAAGATTGTTCTGATGTATCATGGAAATTTGTTTCGAGACAAGAACAAAATAATTCTCTGTGGTGGAACAAAATATCTCTCATTTCCCCCTCGAATCTACTCTTCTTTTGGATTTCAAAAGGAATGTTGTTGTGTTCCCTTGAATGGTGAACTAATCCCTTGAATCCGGTACCAACAGGTATCATCCCCCCCAGAACAACATTTTCTTTCAGTCCTTTCAACCAATCAATACGGCCTCGTAAAGCGGCTTTTGCTAAAACTCGAGTGGTTTCTTGAAAACTCGCTTCGGATATGAAACTTTGAGTATTCAGAGATGCCCTCGTTATTCCCAATAAGACGGCTCGGTAACAGATCGCTTCTTCCAAAGCACGACCTGTTCGTTCGGCTCGCAACAATCCGATTAGTTCTCCGGGTGAGAAAACATTAGACATTCCATCTTCTGAAACCAATACTTTTGATGTTATTTGGCGTACAATAATCTCTATATGCCTATTATGGATCTGCACCCCCTGGGATCGATAAACCCTTTGGATCTTATTAACCAAAGAGAAATGGCTTTGCGCTATGGTTAGCTCAGCACCAATCAAAAATCCCCAAGGGATTCCAAGAATTCCTGTCATACGCTCGCCCCAACCTTCAAACCTCTTTTCTAGGTTCATCGATATTGAATCAATCGAACGAACTTCTAACACTTGTTCTACTTTTGGAAGACCTTGAGTTATATCACCAGATCTCGATTTTTCATATATAAATGTAACTAATGTATTTCCTTCGTAAAGGATTTCTCCATAATGACCATGAACGGTTGCTCCTGGGGTGGCCAAATGAGGCTTCGCTGATCTTATTACTAAGGAATCAACATGAACAATTAGAACTTGACCAGATTTTATGCGTGGTCCGTGTTTGGATATACATCCATTTTCACAAATAAACTGTCCAAGACTAATTATTGTGCATGTCTCTTCACAATAATCTTGATGTGGAAAGTACCAATTCGAATCAAACGGATTCAAAATGATGTTACTGCACGGATCGGGATTATAAATTATCCCATTTTCATCCATGAAATAATATTTCAGTGCTTCGAAAGTCTGTTTTGGATTATCAAGTAGCAAATATTTATTTAACAAGATCTCATTATGAGTTATTAACTGGTAAGATGAGTAAAAATTCGCAATTTTAGGTACCGTCCCAAAAGGGCCCAACGAATTACTAATTGGAATCATGGGATCCTCTTTCATTTTAATTGATTCTTTTTTTGTAAGATTGTGATATTTCAACCCATTGAATGGACCAATTCGAGAACAATTGGATGATGACAAAACTAGAAAAGATTCACCTTCCTTATTTCTATTCAGAAACGTACGAACAGTTCCTTGATGTTGGCTAAGTGATTGAATCCTCGCCTTGGAACAAAAAGGATTGATATTGGTGCGATCTGATCCATTAACGGGGATCAATCCCGAACCTGCCGTATCATTCCTTTTTGAAATAGGGGACTTCACCAAGTCAATTCTTATGAAATCTCGAATCAGATCATTTGCCCTTACTTTAACAAAGGAAGCATAAACCTCTTCTATAGAACCATTCTGGTCTTGGTCCCAATTCAATACTAAACAAGTCCGAACTAATTGAATACTTTTGTGAGAAATTCCTCGAATTGGTTTGCCATTTCCATAAAGGAAATAATTCACAACTCGGAGTTGCAAATTATCCCTTTCCTGCAGCAGATCCTGGGGGAAAAGTGTTGCTAAATGTATTCCATCAGCTATTTCATATATTACTACGGGTCG